CGCACAAAGGGCAGTGATTTAACTATAAGAGAAAGTTCTAATGATCTCGAGGTAACTCAAAAATACAAGCATTTGTGGGTTCAATGCGAAAATTGTTATGGATTAAATTATAAGAAATTTTTGAAATCAAAAATGAATATTTGTGAACAATGTGGATATCATTTGAAAATGAGTAGTTCGGATCGAATTGAACTTTTGATCGATCCGGGTACTTGGGATCCTATGGATGAAGACATGGTCTCTCTGGATCCCATTGAATTTCATTCGGAGGAGGAGCCTTATAAAGATCGTATTGATTCTTATCAAAGAAAGACAGGATTAACCGAGGCTGTTCAAACAGGCATAGGCCAACTAAACGGCATTCCCGTAGCAACTGGGGTTATGGATTTTCAGTTTATGGGGGGTAGTATGGGATCCGTAGTCGGAGAGAAAATCACCCGTTTGATTGAACACGCTGCCAATCAAAATTTACCTCTTATTATAGTGTGTGCTTCTGGGGGGGCGCGCATGCAGGAAGGAAGTTTGAGCTTGATGCAAATGGCTAAAATCTCATCTGCTTTATATGATTATCAATTAAATAAAAAATTATTTTATGTATCAATCCTTACATCTCCGACAACTGGTGGAGTGACAGCTAGTTTTGGTATGTTGGGGGATATCATTATTGCCGAACCCAATGCCTACATTGCATTTGCAGGTAAAAGAGTAATTGAACAAACATTGAATAAAACAGTACCCGAAGGTTCACAAGCAGCTGAATACTTATTCCAGAAGGGTTTATTCGACCTAATTGTACCACGTAATATTTTAAAAAGCGTTCTGAGTGAGTTATTTAAGCTCCACGCCTTTTTTCCTTTGAATCAAAAGTCAAGCAAAATCAAGTAGAGCACTAAGTTCAATTATTTTTTTGTGTTTGTAGCAAAAAGTAGTTAGTTTATCGGACTCAAAGTAAATAAGATAATAATGGCCTTTTCTTTGGTGATAGAAGATCGAATTGTAGAAAGAATCAAAACTAAAGTTGAGGATAACTCTTTTTTTGACCTATATTCCTGATTACGAATCGAGAAGCCCTTAATCACCAAGAGTGAGTTCTTCCTTTCGTGAAATTAGGAAAATAAAACGAATTTGTTCTTGTCAATAATAACAGATACAAATAGTAAATCGAGGTACCCCTTCTATGACAAATTTGAACCTTCCATCTATTTTTGTGCCGTTAGTAGGCCTAGTCTTTCCGGCAATTGCAATGGCTTCTTTATTTCTTCATGTTCAAAAAAACAAGATTGTTTAGATCCGCCGAGACCCAATCTCATCCATTTTTTTTTTTTTGAAAACGTGGACTTGTATCATAACACGGCTATCTATTTATTGGAATATAGTATAACATGTGATTTCTGCCGAACATAAAGGAAAAAAACTCTTATGCCCGCAGAAACATGATATATGGATATATCAATTTTAGCAATTTTCAAATAGATCAGGATCTCGGAATGGCTGAAATGTAGTCGGTGAATCTATATGTATATCGATATGTATTGTATAGCGGAATCGTATTAAATAAAGAGTATGTTATTATTTTAGATTTAACCAATTTGATGAATTACTCCTAAAGGTTGACATCAAACTAGTGCTAGTTCACCTCAAACTAGTGCTAGTTGATGAGAGTTACTTCGGAAACAAAAAAGTAAAGTCAAAATTCTCTGGGGTATTATCTCAATTCCAATAAAATGCAATCGAGTAAAGTATGACTTGGCGATCAGACGATATATGGATAGAACTTATAACGGGGTCTCGAAAAATAAGTAATTTCTGCTGGGCCTTTATCCTTTTTTTAGGTTCATTAGGCTTCTTATTAGTTGGAACTTCCAGTTATCTTGGTAGAAATTTGCTATCTTTTTTTCCGCCTCAGCAAATCATTTTTTTTCCACAAGGAATTGTGATGTCTTTCTACGGAATTGCGGGTCTCTTTATCAGTTCTTATTTGTGGTGCACAATTTCCTGGAATGTAGGTAGTGGTTATGATCGATTCGATAGAAAGGAAGGAGTAGTCTGTATTTTTCGTTGGGGATTTCCGGGAAAAAATCGTCGCATATTCCTCCGATTCCTTATAAAAGATATTCAGTCCGTTAGAATAGAAGTTAAAGAGGGTATTTATGCTCGTCGTGTTCTTTATATGGACATCCGAGGCCAGGGGTCCATTCCGTTGACCCGTACTGATGAGAATTTGACTCCACGAGAAATTGAACAAAAGGCTGCTGAATTAGCCTATTTCTTGCGTGTACCAATTGAAGTATTTTGATAAATTGAGAATCAGAACGTCCATTCAATTAAAGAAAACGTATATGAAAGAACCATAAAACGAAACTCTTTTTACGGTCTTTATGCGTTTTATGGTCTTTATGCGCACGCAATTCAATAACAAATAACAAATCGAAATAATAGAGTCATCTCAGATGGCAAACCATTTCGAAAGCAAGAATTTTTTTTAGTTCAATATTTGTTGAAATTGACACTTTAGATCTAGATAGATCGTATCTTGTAAATTTTAAATTCGTTCTTTTGTATTCTTTAATGACCAACAATTGGATTTCTTAATTAAATAATGAGAACTAGCCAATTTATCCTTTGCCAGTCATTTTTTTTTTTGATCATCCTAATATCTTTCCCTCAATTATTCTATTCCTGACTATGGGTAATCAGTGAAATTTTTTCGAAATATTGGATATTTTGATAGCAAAGGAATTCTTTCGTCTCAAAATCGGAATAATATTCATTACTTAAAGTGGTTCTTTCGATCATTCATCGAAAGGAGACACTTGATTTTGAATTTGACCAATTGAGATATTAGTAAACAATATTCTTAATTTCTTTATTCGAAGTGAATTCTTCTCCTATTTATGTATTCTTTATAGATTCAAAGACTAACTACAAAATCACAAAGAAAATAGATTCATAAGTTCGATACCTTGTATAAAACTCATGTGTGTAAGAAATATTCGATCGCATAGAGTGTACGAATGAGTTGATTAACAATTCACAGACGAAAAAATGGCAAAAAAGAAAGCATTCACTCCTCTTTTCTATCTTGCATCTATAGTATTTTTGCCCTGGTGGATTTCTTTCTCAGTTAATAAATGTCTGGAATCTTGGGTTACTAATTGGTGGAATACTGGGAAATCCGAAATTTTCTTGAATAATATTCAAGAAAAGAGTCTTCTAGAAAAATTCATAGAATTAGAGGAACTCCTCTTCTTGGACGAAATGATCAAGGAATACTCGGAAACACATCTCGAAGAGTTTGGAATAGGAATCCATAAAGAAACGATCCAATTAATCAAGATACAAAATGAGAATCGTATCCATACGATTTTGCACTTCTCAACAAATACCATCTGTTTTATTATTCTAAGCGCGTATTCAATTTTGGGTAATGAAAAACTTGTTATTCTTAACTCTTGGGCTCAGGAATTCCTATATAACTTAAGTGACACAGTAAAAGCTTTTTCTATTCTTTTATTAACTGATTTATGTATCGGATTTCATTCACCCCAGGGTTGGGAATTAATTATGTGCTCTATCTATAAAGATTTTGGATTTGTTCATAATGATCAAATTATAGCTGGTCTTGTTTCCACCTTTCCAGTCATTCTCGATACAATTTTTAAATATTGGATTTTCCGTTATTTAAATCGTCTGTCTCCGTCACTTGTAGTTATTTATCATTCAATGAATGACTGATAAAGGATCCATTGATATTAATCTAATCCAATTAGAATGCTTGGTACTTTGTAGTTTTACATAAGCAAAGTATTGAAAATCGTATTTACTCTTCCTATTTCTAACCATCGGGAAGATTCATCCTAGATTATTCCAGCAAATAGCAGAATCGTGGCTAGGGAACTATACTAGCGACCTACCCAATTTATTGTAGAAATTTTCGCGATCAATGATTGGACCATGCAAACTAGAAATGCTTTTTCTTGGCTAAAGAAACAGATTACTCGATCTATTTCCCTATCGCTCATGATATATATCTTAACTCGGACGTCCATTTCAAGTGCATATCCCATTTTTGCACAGCAGGGTTATGAAAATCCACGAGAAGCAACTGGGCGTATTGTATGTGCCAATTGCCATTTAGCTAATAAGCCCGTGGAAATTGAGGTTCCACAAGCGGTACTTCCTGATACTGTATTTGAAGCAGTTGTTCGAATTCCTTATGATATGCAACTGAAACAGGTTCTTGCTAATGGTAAAAAAGGGGGGTTGAACGTGGGGGCTGTTCTTATTTTACCGGAGGGTTTTGAATTAGCTCCTCCCGAGCGTATTTCTCCCGAGATGAAAGAAAAGATTGGCAATTTGTCTTTTCAGAGCTATCGCCCCAATAAAAACAATATTCTTGTGGTAGGCCCTGTCCCTGGTAAAAAATATAGTGAAATAACCTTCCCTATTCTTTCCCCGGACCCTGCTACTAAGAAGGATGTTCACTTCTTAAAATATCCTATATACGTAGGCGGGAACAGGGGAAGGGGTCAGATTTATCCCGACGGCAACAAGAGTAACAATACAGTTTATAATGCTACAGCAGCAGGTATAGTAAGCAAAATCATACGAAAAGAAAAAGGCGGATATGAGATAACCATAACGGATGCGTCGGAGGGCCGTCAAGTGGTTGATATTGTCCCTCCCGGACCAGAACTTCTTGTTTCCGAGGGCGAATCTATCAAATTTGATCAACCATTAACGAGTAATCCTAATGTAGGCGGATTTGGTCAGGGAGATGCAGAAATAGTACTTCAAGATCCATTACGTGTCCAAGGACTTTTGTTCTTCTTGGCATCTGTTATTTTGGCACAAATCTTTTTGGTTCTTAAAAAGAAACAGTTCGAGAAGGTTCAATTGGCCGAAATGAATTTCTAGATTCGCGGATTTATCGATATCAAGTACGTAAAAAGAACCAAATTCTTGTTGGCGATTATTTATGATCAAAAAATTAAATTATG